TTCTCTTTGAAAAGTAGTTTTGTCCCATCTGCTAGAGCTTGAAGAACTCCTAAAGGACCGGCGTATTCAGGTCCAATACGTTGTTGTAGCCCTGCGGATATTTCTCTTTCTAACCATACAATTACTAATACGCCTATTGTGATTCCCAATACAAGAGTCAAAATAGGGGCAAGCGCCCATATAATTCCATAGACCCCTTTTAAAGATTCCACTCTGTAAAAAGAATTAATATCTTGTATTTCCGTTGTATCAATTATCATTTCAACGATCAACTTCTCCCATAATGATATCTATGCTACCTAGTATTGTCATAATATCAGCCAATCTCATTCTTTTAACTAACTGAGGAAGAATTTGCAAATTGATAAAACCCGGCGGGCGAATTTTCCATCTCCAAGGAAAACCACTCTGATCCCCTATCAGAAAAATTCCCAATTCACCCTTTGGGGCTTCGACTCTTACATAAAGTTCTTGTTTCGGCAATTCAAAAATAGGAGAAGGTTTTTTACTAATGAATCGATATTCAAAATCATGCCATTCTGGATACCTTTCTCTATCAAAGTATCGAAGTTCTAAATTCTCATAGGGCCCCCCCGGAATTCCTTCTAGAGCCTGTTGAATAATTTTTATGGATTCTGTCATTTCACCAATTCGGACTAAATAACGAGCTAATGAATCCCCTTCTTTTTGCCATTGGACTTCCCAATCCAATTCGTCGTAACACTCATAATGATCAACTTTACGAAGATCCCATTGTATTCCGGAAGCTCGCAACATTGGTCCTGATAAACCCCAATTTATTACTTCGTCTCTACCAATAATGCCTACACCTTCAACGCGTTCTAAAAAAATAGGATTTCGTGTAATAAGTTTTTGATATTCAGTAACTCCTGTTAAAAAATAATCGCAGAAATCCAAACATTTATCTATCCACCCATGAGGTAGATCAGCCGCTACTCCTCCGATACGAAAATAATTATGCATCATTCTCATACCAGTGGCAGCTTCGAATAGATCATATATAAATTCTCTTTCTCTGAAAATATAGAAGAAAGGAGTTTGTGCACCAATATCTGCCATAAACGGGCCGAGCCATAACAGATGAGAAGCTATACGACTCAATTCCAACATGATTACTCTGATATAACTGGCTCTTTTAGGTACTTGAATATTTCCTAACTGTTCTGGCCCATTTACAGTTATTGCTTCTGTGAACATAGTAGCTAAATAATCCCAACGAGTTACATAAGGAAGATATTGTATAATTGTTCGGTTTTCCGCAATTTTTTCCATCCCCCTGTGTAAATAACCCAATATTGGTTCACAGTCAATAACATTTTCACTGTCCAGAGTAACGATGAGTCGAAGAACACCATGCATTGACGGGTGGTGGGGGCCCATATTGACTATCATGAGATCTTTTCTTGTAGCTGGTATATTCATAAGTTTTTCCTCGATTCATTCTTCCATGAATTGCGCAAAACGAAAAAAAGTTCATCAAAATTCAAGATCTAATAAATCAAATAATTCAAAATGACTTTTCAAATTAACGAATTTTGGATTCCCGAATACCCAATTGATTAATTAAGTATTTATAACGTACTCTATTTTTATTTGACAAATAAGACAGCAACCGTTGACGTTTTCCCAGCATTTTACGTAGACCCCTTTGAGATAAATAGTCTTTTCTGTGCAATTCTAAATGTGAAGTAAGTCTTCTTATTTTATTGGTGAAACTCAATACTTGGAATTCAACGGATCCCCTGTTTTCTTCTTTTTCTTCTTGCGAAAAAATGGAAATGAATGCATTTTTTATCATAAAAATGAATCGTCCCTTTCTCTTTTTTTTTTAGATATTTTTATCGATATATTTCTTGATCAGTAATAATAATGCCACTCATTTGAATTTGATATACACAAGACTCTTAATTTCGTTAAGAATTTCTTATTTTTGTCAAATAAAATTACTTACTTTAGTAATCAATATAATTTAAAAAATGAATTGGATTCGAATCGGATACCGTATACAAAAGTATGGTCTATTTCTGTATTCACAAAAAATAATAGATCTTCAAATAAATAAGAAGATTTTGTTGATTCATTTCTAGATCGAATTAATATTAATAATATAATACAATGACTCATTAAATTAGTAAGTATTGTGTATCAGGATGAAATGTAAGATAATGGGTATGTTTATTTCTTTGTCTTCATATACTCGAGAATATAGTAAAAATGTACCATTAATCAATTTGCAATCGCGGATACATATGAATCCTGGTCATACTAAAACGACTACCATTATTGGTATCAAACCAATAGCGATTCATACAAGCTAAATCTTCTAATCGATAATTGGACCAAAGAAAAAACTTTAATTTAATTAGTTTCTTTTTATCGTTATCAAGATTTTTTTTTTTATTCAACACGCAATTTTTTATCCTATTTCCATTGAAAAATACTGTATTTCTATAGATACTGTTTATATCCCTATAATTCAAAAAGATTTGAATTCTCAATTCTCTACGACGCTTCGGGGATAAAATATTTTCAAGAACAAGCAAATCATAATGATTTTTGTCTATATTTCCAGTCATTTTTTGATGTATTGCAATGGATTCATAAAAATTCTTCTTATTCTTGTCAGCATAGCCATAACTTTTTTCTAGGTATCTTTGATTAATTTGGTGCTTATTCTTATGAACCAATGAAATACCTATGGTTTGATATATATAAAATTGTCCATCATTTTTTACAAACAGACGAACTGGTTCGATAATAAATATTCCGCTTTTTAGAAATTCTGTAAGAGTTAAATCCTTCTGGATCATCAGAATATGCGGATTCATTTCTTTTCTTTGAATAGCGGATATAGCAATTTCGTTTGGACTGTTCAGTCTAAGGAGGAGGCAATATACTTTTATGTTATTGATTATTCTTTGATTTAAAGAATCATTCCAGCTCAATTGAAAACGCAAATACTTTTTTAAGAAAAACTCAAGCTCTGCTTCTATGTTAGTCTTGTATTGCTTTTTGTTTCTACGTTTTTTCATGTCTGATCCCGGAGAACTTTGTTCACCATCTTTTTTTTGGTTTGAGAGAGCGGATTTAATATATGGTTTTTCGACTAATTCTTTTTCTCCTTGATTTCTATTTTCTAATTTAAGAGTTTTTTTTTTCGAAAATAAAAAAAGAGATATTTTTTTCTTTTCAGTGATGCTTTTATGTTTATTAACATTTTGGTTTACATTAAAATTGAAAAGAAGTAATTTGATTGGTATGGCCCAGGGTTTAATCTTATATGTATTATAAAATATCCCAAATTCTGGGAATAACAAAAATGCAAGATTCGATATGGGGCGACTTAGTATTTCGTCATTCATTCTCATCCAATCAGCGAGAGACTTTTTTTGTTTTTGATTGAATGGGTGAATTTCTTGATGAATCGTGAGATAAAAAAGACCTTTTTTTTTTTTATCAAATTTATCGATTATTTGATAATTATTAACACTAATCTTAGTATTTTGATTCCTCTTAGTGATGGTATCAATATTAACGCAAGCCTTAATATCAATCTTCTTTGTAAGACAAAAATGGATAATTTTCCAATAAAAAGATTTTCGATCCGGACTTTTTTTTATATCTATACTATTATTTTCTACTCGATAATTATTGATAAGGATACCTTCTATCATATCAAATAGTTTACGTTTAGGTGTGTAAGTATAAGAAATCTTTTTGTTCTTATTTACTTGTAATGGCAATCCATAAATATATGAGTTTTTTTCATCTTCATAATTAATAGATTTATACGATAAAAGATCATATTGATATTGTTTTTTTAATTTTTTGTTTTTTTTTAGTAATGAATCTATTTCAAAATAATTTTGTTTTTCATATTGAATGAATCGGTTTTTTTCATATGAATCACATTTGTTTAAATCTTTATTTTTAGTCATACGACATTGATATTGATTGACTCTATTTCGCCATTTTTGTGATATTAATCTAGACCATCTAATCTGAGATAAATCATATTGATAATGAACCTTTAGCCAGTTTTTCCATTCATTAATTAAAGAATTTCGAAGGTTTTTATGTTGTCTTAATTCGGAATCAAATATTCCTTGCGTTCCAACAAAATACTCTTTTATTTCATTCTTAAGAAAAAAAGATGTTCCGTAATAGTTAAAGACGGATCTTAACTTATATAAGTTACTGACTTGGATTTGTGAGAATTTGTAGAATACATATGCTTGTGACAAGTAAGATAAGTCCCCAAAAATATGTGAATTTTTATTAATAATACAAAGTGACTTTTTTATAGTCAAAATAAAGTGAATTATACTTTGATTTGTTTTATCAATTCTTTCTTGATTTGCTTCATTATTGTAAATGTATTTATTCAAATCTTTTTTTTTTAATTTAGGAAGAAGCTCCGCAATGATTCTAAATATAATAATGATACATAGAAAGATATATATGTATAGTTTTTCAATCAAAAATTTAAAAAAAAAATGTAATTTACGCAGTAATCGAAGATTTTTTCTTTTTAATATCCGCCAAATGTTTTTTGGTGATTCTAATCTTTTATCTTCATAACTTATTTTGGTCGGGCTAATATTTATCTCTCGAGTTAGAAACCCTATTTGCTTATCTTTTTTCATTTTTTCTATTTCAGTTATGATTGTGTTTGTTCTATTAGTTAGATTTTGAATCTTTTTTTCTGTCAATGAGTAAGTTGCACAATCCAAAAATCGAATTTGAATAGACGATTCGGGAATAATTTGATTATGGATTATCGAATTTTTTTCTTTTTTAGGTTCACTCAATTTATATCTTTCTATTTTTTTCAATCCAAATGATAGAATTTGGTTTATTTTTGAGAGTTCTTTGATTCTTTTTTTTAGAAAGAGAATGCTTTTGATGACCCATTTTTTTGTTTCTTTTAATACATTTAGAAAAGATTTTGTTCTTTCTTTTAAAACTCTTAGAACTAG